CAATGGATTAGTTCGATCCAAAACTTGAGATAATGGGTGTAATCCAAAAAAAGATTCATAAGTGGTTGTTAATGGAGTTGAAGTTACCAAATTTTGAGGGGTTGGTATCAATTTATGCCTAATTGCTCCACATATAGTCCCCCTAACCACATTTTCTAAACGAATCAGGGCTAATCCGAATTGATCTTGTAAGAGATTCGCTACAGAACGAATACGTTTATTTTTTAAATGATTCATATCGTCAAGCGTACCCATTCCAAATTTCATTTCAATCAAACGATCTGTAGCTGCCAATATATCTCTCGGTAACAAAAATGTATTGGTATGAGGTATATCAAGATTCAGTCTCCGGTTCATATTTAATCGACCAATCCTTCCTAATTCACATCTTTGTTGAAAGAATTTCTTTTGTAATTCCTTACATAAGGATTCAGAAAATACCGGATCGCCCCCTACACAAGTAAATTGTTGATAAAACTCCAAAATGGCATTTTCCTTTGATCCAATTTTTTTTTTTTCCTTATCATTCAGGAAAGCTAAGAAAATCTCAGGGTAACACACATTCTCTAAAATTTGTCGTAGATTCAAACCCATAGCTGATGATAGAACTAGAATAGATATTTTCTGTTTCCTACTCATGCGGGCCCATATCCTTGCTTTTCTATCAATCTCTAATTCTATTCTCCCCCCCCAATCTGATATTATAGTCCCAATATAGACCGAAATTCCGTTATGATCCAATTCTGAGCGGTAATAAATACCGGGGCTTTGCAATATTTGATTGATTACAATTCGGTATATTCCATTTATTATAAAAGTTCCTAGGGAATTCATTAAAGGAATGTTTCCAATAAAAATTTTTTGTTCTTGTATATCCTTACTGTTTTTCCAAATTAATCCCGCGGATACATATAATTCAGAAGAATATGTAAGTGATTCATATACAGCATCTCCTTCTTTTATCAATGGTTCGACTAATTGATATGTTTCCACAAATAATTGAAATTCAATTTCTTGATCTGTATCTTTAATTTTTTGAAACTTAGAAAACTCTTCTGTTAAGCCCTGATCAATGAACCTACAAAATCCTTCAAATTGGATTTGATTAAATCCAGGTATTGTAGACATTCCCTCGTTTACATCCTCGAGCATTTTAAATTTCCCGTTTATTAACTATTTTAAAAATCTCATTATTGGATCGTGCCTCATTCAATTCAATTATATAGATCGATCTAGCAATGATAGAATTTTTATTCTGTTTACAGAATCGCATAAAATTTTATCTAACTCCATAGATGGATATGGAATATATGAAATACATATGAACGGTGGAATAAAGATAATTTTATACTCAAATTCGAATTTGCAAGAAATACAACTGTAAAGGGGTTGAGAAATTACACTTAACTTCGACTTAGGAAATTTTGTATAGAATAGCAAAACAAAACGTGATTTAATTTCTACCATTATTATGATATTACATATTCCAATATGATTGGAATATCCCTAAAATAAATGGATATGGATTCAGGATTTCATCTTTCGATGGGATAAAGAACCAATAATCAGAAACACTAGAAAGTTTTTTTTTTTTAAGACTTAGTTAGCTTTTTCGTGGATTTCTTTGTTTAATTCAAAAAAAAAAAAATTGCATATACATAGAAAAGATGTATTTTTATTTATTTGTATATATTTTCGATTTATATATTATATATTTATATATTATATATATAAATATATAAATATATATATTTATATATATAATTATATATAAATATTTTATATATAATATTAAATTCGATTCTAATTATTTCTAATTATATAGAATATTCTAATTATAGATAATATATAAAAGAATATATAAACAAAACTGTTGAAGTGCATAAGAAGGCTTATTAAGCATATCCAGATAGAACTAGATAGAGCTATGTATATATTCCTGTCTCCCCCTTTACTGCAGTTCCATTTTTGACAGCACATTTTGATAGAGGAATTCTAGACAGATAAGATATCAGATTAGCTATCTGTGTAAAATTTTATGTTCTAGGGTTTACATATACCCATAATTGGTGTTATAATTCAAATTGAGAATAATTTTGTATTGAAAAGAATCAATACTGATTGGTTAGGTATCCATTTTTTTTTTTTCTGATATCATTACGATATCATTAAGATTAGGGAAATACAATTTTCGATTCAAATCCACGAATCGTTCGTAAATTCACAGTCAATAGTTAATGGTTCAAATTTGTCCTTAATTTTGTCTTTTGTGAAAGAAAAGTCACTTTTTTATTTCATATAGAAAGCAGAAAGAATTTTAATAGTGTATGTTTTGAAATACTATACAAAATTAATTGAAAAAATAAATCCAATCAAAAAAAAAAAAAAGAAGGATTTATTTTTCGGAATTTTTGAAAGGGATTAAAAAAAATGGGATTCACGGTGCAAGTACAAAAAAAAAGAGTCCCCCTTTCAAAAATAAAGGAGGACGATATTTTTTTCTATTTTGTGTCGTCTTGGCGGCATGGCCGAGTGGTAAGGCGGGGGACTGCAAATCCTTTTTCCCCAGTTCAAATCCGGGTGTCGCCTCATCAACAAAAGACGCAAAGTACCTTATTCCCTTTTGCTGATATAATTTGTTGAATTTTCCCCCAACAGAAGCACGCGGAGGAAAAGTCACCTTGATACTTCCAAGGGTCTTACTGTTTATTTTGTTTGTACTAAAAGTTTTTCAGTCATCATATAAAAACTTCTTAAAATTAATTGGCTTTTTTGTAGTGTTTCATCAATATATTGAAGATATTTTTTTTGACTCTGCGCCAGCGATTCTACTATTATTAGTATTAGTGAACAATAATAGAAAACTTCCTTAAATAGAAAAATTCATTAATAAAAAATTCCTTCATATTCATAAAGATAGAGGACATAATTCACATGGATATAGTAAGTCTCGCTTGGGCTGCTTTAATGGTAGTCTTTACATTTTCCCTTTCACTCGTAGTATGGGGAAGAAGTGGACTCTAGGGGTACTACTAATTGAGTTGAGAAATCAAACTGTATCAATTGTTTTATACATTATTCTGCAAAGATTTTAAACTTTAACTCTTGTTTAAATTCAATTAAATTGAATTTAAAATATCTTCATTTCAAAATTCTATATCTATATTGGATTTGAGTGAAGTAATCGATTCTATGAATAATATATGAATAATACCCTTTTCTTTTAATTTAATCAAACAAATATTTCAATGATTGTGGTGTTCATATTTCCAAAGTAAAACGAATACAAATGATAGTAAATTGATTCCAACCAAATTTTTCCTAAATTATCTATTTCGATAAAGTGGTTCTTACCAGAGTTATATATCAACAATGAGGTGAGGGGGAAGGGATCGCCCTCCCTTTTTTTGTTTGTCTCTTTCCTGTTCAAAGAGAAAAAAAGTACTTCTTTTATTAACTATTAAATAGTTATTGGTTCTTAAATATTCAAAGTGATTAAAATTAAGTGACTTTTCCATGGGAAATAAGATATTTTCTTGCTTAGTTTATTATTTGTTTTATTCTTTTATAAAATTGATTTATGCTATACCTTATTTTATTAACTTGACGGGCAGGGTTTACTAATCCTTTGTTTTGTTGAAACCTTAAAAGTTTTTATAGAACTCCTTTCCTTGGATGATCTGTCAACTGCTCGATCAATTCTTTCTTCGAAAAAAAAAAAAAAGATTTCTTGATTTTCTTTTATTAATATTAATAATTAATATTACTATATGTTCAGATTTTTTACTTTTTTTTTTATTGATTTTATTCTTTCAGTGGATGTTGGGATTCATATTGAAAATAATCAGAACTATAGGAATTAGAATAATAAAAGTAAGAACTGCCTTTCGATTTCGACTATTTCAGATTAATTAGAATCAACACAAATAGATGAAGAAATAGAATTGGGACATTATGTACATTCCATATAGAGAATTGATATCTAGATATATCAATATGAGATTCGAGATTAATCTATATCTATACTAAACCTATATCTTCATACAGTATAACTTTATACATTAGAATACCAAAAATAGGTAGTATGATAGAAAAAAAAAAAAAAGATTTCTTTCTATCATACTATGGGATCTCATAGAATACTGCTAATTCTAGTCTATTTATTTCATCTAAAACGAAAACTAGTAATCCTTTTCATTTTATTCCGTCAATCATTGATAAGAACTAAGAAGTCAAGTTTCATTCAAATTAATCACCTTGACTAAGACTAACTGTTTTTACGTATATTATAAGTAAAAAAGCAGTAGGAACTAGAATAAACAATGCAGTAGCAATAAATGCAAGAATATTTACTTCCATAATCTCATCGTTTCTTTCATTTTTCTTTACTTCGCAAAAACTCGGGATTAAATCCCATAGAGATACTAAATCTTTCGCCTCTACTCTAAATTCAATGGGATGAATTCCATCTCGATGATATTGAATTGGATCAATATCATGAATAACAATATCTGAGCTATCAAATCGCTTCATTGTCGAGAATTCAATAGTATAACATAGAAAGATTGTTTATCCATACCGAATTAAAAAACAGATTCTTGATTCAATTGCAAATTTATTTACTTTACTTTTTTTAATTTTTCATATTCTTTTCTCGAAAAAATAAAAAATTCTTGACTTCTTTGTACAATCATGGGAGACGTATCATGTAACCACCTTTCCTTTCCACTTAGATTGGTTACAACCAAACCCAAACAAAAGTGCGCAATTTGAAATTTGAATGAGATTAGACAAAATCGGAGCCAAGAAAAAAGATACTTAAAAAAAAAAAGGATTCTATCAAAGAAATTAAATTCATTTTGTATCGTACAAATCCGATTTTTTTGTGTGATTTATTTGTGTTGTGTATGGGGCTACCGGAAAAGATATGGTACTCGATTCGATTTCATTATACGGGTCAGGAGTAATCGAAAAATCCAAACTAAGTAGAGTATCTTTTTAAATCTTGAATATGACGCTACCAATAATTGTACTAATTCACATATGTTTCGATTAATCAGTACTAGTTGAAAAAAGAAAAAAAAATTAAATAGTTAAATCTTAATTATGTATAGTTAAATCTTAATTATGGAACTATTAAGTAACTATTAATTATGTTTATGTAACTATTTAATATGTAAATATTAAAATATTAATTATTTAATAATAATTTAATAATAATTAATTTAAAATAATTAATTTAATAATAATTAATTTAAAATAATTAATTTAATAATAATTAATTTAAAATAATTAATTTAATAATTTTATTTAATAATATAAATTCCATAATATTAATAAATTAAATATTCCAAATATTCAAATTAAATTGAATAGTAAATAAAATTTCAAATTAACTAGAATTTGTATAGAAAATATTTAAATAGAATTAAATAAGAATTAAATATAGAAATATTAAATAAATAAGTCATAAAAATTAAGTAATAAGAATAAATAAATAAAAAAAAAAAAAAGAAGTATCCCCTTGGGAATGAAAATGAAATTGTGCTATTTGCTCCCCTTTCGCAGAAGGGGGAGATATGAGTTGATGTATTTGTTTTATTCCATTTTTTTTTAATATTATTAGATCCGTCGGGACTGACGGGGCTCGAACCCGCAGCTTCCGCCTTGACAGGGCGGTGCTCTGACCAATTGAACTACAATCCCCGGGAAATGCAATAAAATGTACAGCATACATATTATTATGATTTCATTCAAACCCCTTTTTATATTTATATTTCGATTTTCGATTGAAATCAACGCCTTGGAACAGAAAAGGGAGTGTGATATTCACATGGATATACACTTTAATGATACAAAAGGACAGGGATTGCTAGTAATCTTTTCATTATTTCAAATCAAAATCGAATAAAAAAAAAAATCTTTCAATGTAAAAAGAAAAAAAAAAAAGACTCTTTTTTCTTTACATTACTCTTTATTCTTAGACTTTATACTTACAAATCCGGATCTGAGTCTAGATGATTAGCAAGATCTGAATTTTGAGAAAAAAAAGAAATAAAACAAATAAAATAAAGAACAAGTAGAGATATATCCGAACTTTTTCCTTTTTTTCGTATCAGGCATTTCGCGAGAACAAGGGGCTTATTTCATGGCAGATCAGTGAATTATTGGGCCGAGCTGGATTTGAACCAGCGTAGACATATTGCCAACGAATTTACAGTCCGTCCCCATTAACCGCTCGGGCATCGACCCAGGAAGAATCAATTCCAGATTTTTTTATTAAAAAAAAAAAAGAATCCACGATCCCCTTCCGTTCGTAATACCCTACCCCCAGGGGAAGTCGAATCCCCGTTGCCTCCTTGAAAGAGAGATGTCCTGAACCACTAGACGATGGGGGCACATTTGCCCGACCGCCAGCATACTATGTTCATAGTATGAACAGTTTTTTGAAATTGTCAATATAAGAAAATGGTATGACTCGATTTGAAGAATCTTTGCCCCTTTCAGATTCCATAGAATTTTTTTATTCTTATATTAAGATTCATTCTAATCGCCATTATCCATTATAGGCCATTATCGATTAGAATAATTTCATTTTAATTTAATAATTAGAATATAATAATTCTAATCGAGAATACTAATTTCAAATTCTAATTAAATAATTTATTTAATAAAAATTTAATTAATATTCTATTATAATATAATTTCTAATATAGTTACTTACTTTTTCTAGATTTAGAGATTGAATTTCTAATCTAGTTTCATAGATCTATCTTATCCACATAGTAGATCATTCAAGAATTCAATCAAATGAGCCCCTTTAACTCAGTGGTAGAGTAACGCCATGGTAAGGCGTAAGTCATCGGTTCAAATCCGATAAGGGGCTTTGGCGTTTTTTCATAAAACCAGCGGTAGTATTCCTATTTGAAGAGGGAATAGAAGTTGCTATTTATAATAACAAAAGTAAGAAACTCTAGAATTCTAATTAATTCTAAAATTTTCAAAAATTAATATAATTAATATTATAATGCTTTATTTTAGCTTCTTTTATTAATATCTAATAATAATAAATTATTTTATTCTAATCTAATATATTTCTATTTTTTTAGAATATTTTTTATTTTCGAATATATTTCTATTTTCTATAATTTTTCGATTTATATAATTTTATTAATTTTATATAATATCTTTCTTCTATATTCTAGTTTAGTTATAGAATATATTTCTAGCTATTTCGAATATATTTTCTTCTATTTTTTATACTATTTTTTATAATAGTCTATTTTTTAGAATATATTCGAAATAGAATATATACTATTCTAGTTATAGTATAGTATTTCAAATATATATTATTAGAATTCTAGAGTATTCTTTAGAATATATAATATTAGTCTATTTTTTTTTTATCTAGTTATTTATAGAGTTAGAAAGTTTAGTTAGAAGGTTGAACATTTTTTTATTATATTAGAATATATTATATTAGAATAGAAATATAATATA